TACGTCGGATCTTTCCTGAAACATAACCTAGAATCAGATCTTCATTATCTAATCGGACCCGGAACATGCCATTGGGAAGCGATTCTGTAATTAAACCTTCATGAATCCATTTTTGTTCTTTCATTCCAGGTAAAGCCCCCTTGAAGTATTAAGGAATGGAGGAGAAACTAAATTAGACAACTCACTCCCTTTCTTTTTTTTTTTATAAATAGGAAGAGGTTTCATAGCCCGTTTAGATATTAAAAGGATTACCATATATAACACAAAATTTCTCCGCCGATTCCTTCTAGTCGAGCCTCCCGGTCTGTCATTATACCTCGAGAAGTAGAAATAATTACAATCCCCATCCCACCTAAAATTCTAGGAATTCGTTGAGAGTTAGAATATATTCGTAGACCGGGTCGACTGATCCGTTTTAAATTTAAAAAATTTCTATAGGGTTTTTGCCTATTCCTTCTATGTCGCAGGGTTAAAACTAAAAAATATTTGTTTTTTTCTCGATGTTTTCTGACGTTTTCGATAAAACCTTCTCGCAAAAGGATTTTAACAATATTTTCGGTAATATTAGTAGATGCTATGCGAACAACTCTTTTTCTATCCATATCAGCATTTCGTATAGAGGTTATTATCTCAGCAATAGTGTCTCTACCCATGATGAACTAAAATTATTGGTGCCTCAAAATTGAATATAATCAACATGTTTTTCTTTTTTTTATTGGTTTATGAATATGAATTTTTCAAGGTATATGCGTGAGACACAATCTAGGAATTAATCTAGTTCTTAATCTATTTTTTTTTTTCAAATACCCAAAAGATATCACGATCCCCCCTTTTTTATAATACCTCGGGAGCTAATGAAACTATTTTAGTAAAATTTAATTGTCTCAATTCCCGGGGGATTGCACCAAAAATGCGAGTTCCTTTTGGATTTCCTTCTTGATCAATTACAACTGCAGCATTGTCATCATATCGTATTATTATACCGCTGTCACGTTTAAGTTCTTTACAGGTACGAACAATTACAGCCCTGACTACTTCTGATTTTTCTAGGGGCATATTTGGTACTGCTTCTTTGATCACAGCAACAATAACGTCACCGATATGAGCATATCGACGATTACTAGCTCCTATGATTCGAATACACATCAATTCTCGAGCCCCGCTATTATCCGCTACATTTAAATGGGTCTGAGGTTGAATCATATCAATTTTTTAGTCTATTCTTCCAATGCAAAGGCTGAAGAAAATTAAAGAATATTGTTTAGCCAAAAAAAGAAACTTGCGATTTTGTTTCATCCACAAGACTCATTTCTGTCGGTTCTACATTTTTATCCCGAAAAAATAAATTGAGTTCGTATAGGCATTTTAGATGCTGCTATTAAAATAGCCCTTCTAGCTATATTTTCGGTTACCCCACCCATTTCATATAGTATTCGTCCCGGTTTAACAACAGCTACCCAATATTCAGGGGATCCTTTCCCCGAACCCATACGCGTTTCAGCCGGTCTTACTGTAACCGGTTTGTCTGGAAATATACGGACCCATATTTTTCCGCCACGGCGTGCATTTCGTGTCATTGCTCGTCGACCTGCTTCGATTTGTCTAGATGTGATCCAAGCAGGTTCAAGTGCCTGAAGAGCATATTTACCGAAACAAATATGATTACCTCGATAAGATATTCCTTTCATTCTTCCTCTATGTTGTTTACGGAATCTAGTTCTTTTGGGGTTATAGTTGATGGTTGTTTCGGAATTCCATCTCTACTACAAAACTGGACGTGAGAGTTTCTTCTCATCCAGCTCCTCACGAATAAAAAGATTAAAAGTGGAATTTCAATTAATTTGAATAGATATTAGAACATGTTGAATAGATATTAGAACATGTTTCTAAAAAATTTTATAAATAATAGAATAGTATTCTAATAAAATTCTAATAAATCTTTCTTTTCTTTTGTCCTTTATATTTATACAAGTTTACCAAAAAAAAAGTTTTCGCGGGCGAATATTTACTCTTGCAATCTCTATTTCAGTCGTAGCGCTTCTTCGTGATTTCTCAGAATATCAGAATAGATTAATTTATTTCCGGTTCATTTCGCCATCCCAACTAGTGACTCAGTAAGATTCATTTGTTTAATAAAATCTTTTGCATTCACAGCTTTCATCGTTCCCATCGTTTCGTATTTAATGATTAGGTCAGAATTTTACAACGGAGCTTATAATCAATTTATTCTTGAGTCAACTTTCTTAGTCTTTATTGGCTCCAAGCTCTTAAGTTTCTTCTTCTATAAGTAAGAACAATTCTTTTAATAGTTCAATTATGGATGAATTAATGCGTACTGATGCTTTATTACACTGTCTTTTATGAGATGACTCATAGACCTTACATATTGGAATTCTATATCATAGATCTTTTTTTCTTTCTTTCTCTCATCCTTCCATTTATCCGCACCCTTCCTCTGTATTTTGCTTTAAACTTCGAATGAAAGTTTATTCAAAAAAAA